ATGCACAGCTATGCAGAGCGAAGGAAGATTCGGGTAAACCAGGAGAATCCGGTGGTCTCTGGGCAAGAGCAGCAAACGCAATTGCAGCAGGTTAGGATGCGCCGGGCGCCCTACGAAACTAGACAGCTTCAATGTGATTTTAGTGACTGTTCTGCAATTTTTGCATTTAGTAACTGGATTCCCTTGACCTTCGCGCTGGCGGAGATAGTGGTTGTAGTGTGGACGACAGCTTCAGTTTCCTTGGCCACCATCTTATTCTTCGGGGCTTTGCATTTCTTGAGGCATGAGGAGGATTTGTTCAGTGGAGGGAAATACTCAACAGTAAATGGCCCAACAGTCACCAGGTTAGCCGGCAGACTACCGAAAGTGATGGGAGTGGCAGGGGCTTTGCCAACCAACATTAGGGCTTCTGGATAAGCGGTCCGAAAGTGACTCGTGATGAAACCCCCAGAGACTTCGGGGTGACAGGGCGGAAAGCGGCAATGCTGGCAGTCGACATGATCGTAGCTGTAGAAAACAATCACGGACTTAGTGCTCGCCACCAAATTTTATGAAGACTGAGGTCTTAAAGATGGGAGGAGAGACTGGTCCCACCGGGCGTGCCAGAGATTGTGGAACCGCGAAAACTCCCGAGGAGAAGGGTGAACTCTCTTCAAGCACATTTAGACTATTTGGCCAACTGGAGTTTGATTGAGTGAATATTCATTAAAAAAGGAATTTGGCTTAATGAATATATTCGTAAGCTATGCCTTTTAGATAATCTATTCGTTACCATATTCACCATATACGAAGTCTAAGGAATATTCATCTACTTGATATTTTGAAAATAGGTTGGAGACACAGGCATCTCCCTTGTAGACTTAAATAATAATGAGCAGGGGTGAGTTGGTGCCTTAATACAAAAAGATTTTTTGGGAGTTTACCATATACTCCTTCGTTATACTTTCTTTCAGTTAGTTATATATTCATCTGCCCTTACGTTTTTCATCAGTTAGCACGCTTTAAACATAAACATAGAAAGGGCTTTTCTTCGCTTGCCCGTCTTCTTTTGATCTTGCTTACCTGTCCGTAGCTTCCTACCCCTTCGGAATGCGAGCCAGCCGGACCGGATCACGCACATTCGGCCTTCGTGACCGCGTTTTTCATAGAAAGCATACGGCGGTGTCAAGGAAGCTTATTCATTACTTCCTGTTTCTATATCCTTAACGCGATCCGGGTTCCCTCGTATCATTCCTTCTTTCCATAGACATCTACTATATAAAATAAAAGGGATGAGAGGGCGGATCTTATTTGTCGCACATATTTTTCGTTCTTTTCTCTGGCTAAAATCATTCGTTTAGCTAAACGAATTGATCGGTCAGTGTTTAAGAGCATAGTTTCACCTATGCGCGATGAAGGATCTGTTGTGTCTATCGTTTTTGAGATTAAGGAAAAATTCCGATCTCTCATCGCTCCGCACCTTACGATAAAGAGTTCCGACATACTACTCTCTTATGAGACCGGGGGAACTTCAATACTTTGAGAGTAGAGTTAGGCCTTTTATTCTGCTGTACCTGGGCATGAGTATGAGTAGACTGCTTTCCTTATCTCTATTCGGTACATTTTCGTGTCTAAGATAGAAGGGAGTATATCATCACCTGTCCCATTTGAAAGAAAGTTATTCCAATAGAATAGTCAATGAGCAGGAAGAGGTTTAGAAAGTTGATTCAAGCAAGAAAGGCAAGTACATTGACTTGGCTACGAGAGGGCTATGATTCCCATCGAGAAAGAAGAGAAAGGAGACTTCAAAAGTTAAGGGACTTTAGAATGGAACAAAAAAGAGGGAGACTCAAACGTCTTCCAAAAAGAGATGCAGCTATGTTGAAAAGAAAATTCTCTCGTTTGCAAACATATCTGGGCGGGATTAAATATATGACAGGGTTACCCCATATTGTAATCATCGTCGATCAGCAAGAAGAATATACGGGCCTACGAGAGTGTATCACTTCTCTAAAACCCTTCTTAGATAAAAACAAGACGGAAGACGAAGACGAAGAAGTCATAGTCGGCTCTAAGAGTAGAGTACAGCTACTCTTCTTATTCTCTGGCATTTTAAATAAAAGGGGATTTACAGTATATAAAAGCAAAGAAAGAGGCGCCTTCTAGTCCTACTGCTTTTGCTTTCCCCTGCTTCCGTTCAGTTATTACTTGGGTCATTAGTGGCATTAGTTTGAAAATGCATATCATATGTAAATGAAAAAGAAATTGTTAGAGCCTTGAGGCCTAAGGATTTTGGAAAGAAGTTACTTTCCCATGCAGTCCTTTGCTTCAGTTGAATGTGGGGAGAGTTCAGTTCCTCACCTTAACCTTAGGTCAAGAAGTTCCGTCGCCTTCCTTACTATGATTAGTATTCATCCCATCTCGAGTTCTGTTATTTACTAGATTCTCATGTCCGCACAAGGAAGCATCAAATTGTCTGCTGCTTCGATATCGATAGAAAGTCCTCTCTCTCTTCTCTCTGAAACTCCCTCTCTTAAAGCATCAAAAGACGATTACCAGTGGTCTAAGCTCCACCATACCAGAAAAGGTTTCAGTGCAGTTCCTATTGAGTCAGATCAGGGATTCTTTTTCAAATTCATAACATCTGTCCTTGTCCTTAAATCCCATTCGTACCTTCTTATTATAGGATTCATCTGATTAACTTGAAAACAACTTATTCTTCTTAACTGTGCACAACCCCTTCTGATTCCACTTGCAAACGAGACCTCCGAACCAGGGGATTTGCCCACTGCTCTTCCTCGACGTCCCACAGCGCATTCTGTAACAACCGATTCTTATTAATTTCCTGAACCACCACCACCGCTTACGGCTATTTGAACAATGGATATAACACCAACTGCGGTTACGTGGAAAAGACCATCAACAGCGGCACCGGCTACTCGAACAGTAAGAGCAGATAGGCCAACTGCGTCTGATTGAACAGCGCAAAGGCAAACAACGGATATTCTAACAACACCGGGTAAGCATTCCGTTAGCCTTCAACTATTTGTCCACTAAACCTGACCTGACACCAGAAAGCCTAAACCTTACTCCTAGTAGCCCACTCACTCCCTTTGGGGTTAAAGAAGAGTTCGTCACTAAATCAATTGCTAAATAACTTCCTTCCAATCCTTTCCCAGCGTCGCTAACGTAAACCTTGTCCTCCAATCCCCTTCCCTCCTAGTCCCTTCCGACCTACCTTTATAATCAAAACGAGAGATCCAGTGCTCTAAGCTAGTGAATAGGAGACTAGTGCCTGACTTCCCGGACATGTGGACATGAAAAAGAAATGGATCGAGGAATATTCAAATTAGCATGAAAGTCCTACTTTAGATGATACGCCTCGCTGAGCTCTCTCTTGGGCTGTGAAAGCGGTGCGAAATAAGTTGGGCTACCTTGCCTTGAGAGCTTCCCCGGTTACTGAGTCTGTGATTTCATTGTAAGTATTTGCTTCCGAAATGCTCTTTCATGATTGTATGTACACAAGTTCTCGCGCATAAGCATAGCCATATGATGAGTTGAAAGCTTCAGAGGTGGGGAAACCCCTCTATAGTCTAGGAGCATATTCCCACTCTTTTCTGTGTTAATTCAATGCTTTGCTTGTGGATTGGAAATGCGGTAAGGTCCAGCCCCTGACTCTTAGATAGATATCAGCATAGCTTCGTAATGAAACTTCTCGCACATCTGCTCTGAAAGCGAGAGCTTGAGATGCATCCGTTCTGAAAGTGATCTTTCCGAATCAAGATATAGAATATGGGCAACCTTCTTCCCGGGAGAAAAAAGATTTGATTCATGTCTCTGCAGCTGTATCTAGTGTGTCACGCTGGGAATTGATAAACGACTTTCTATCTCCGTTGAAGTGAAAGCTTACTTGATCGATGTATGGGATATACCTGAAAGGGCAGTGCCACAAGGGGTTCCAAACCTGCTACGCTTGTCCTAATCAAGCCAAGACTTTATGCTCTGCTCTGCGCGCTAGACTTTTGCTTTTTACCCGATCCCGGCATAGCGCTTTGCTTTCGGTTCTTCGGAGGAAACCTTACCAGACCACCACCCGACTTCGTTGCTTGTGTGCTTGGACATACATAGCCGAACAGGGCCTACAGAAGTCAACCTTTCTAAATGCACACGCTTTACTGTGCGGACGGAAAGCCCTCGATTAATGCCATGGCTAGAATACTTCGAAGACGAATAATGCTATGGCAAACCCTACTTATCTTTTTTCTGTCTCCCACCCCCCTAAAAAGAGGGGTTCCACCGTCAACCTAAGTTAACTCTTTTTGGTACCCCAACTCAAAAGTTATTGTGTACTTCTTGTGTTTACAGCAAGATCTCTATCTAAGTAAGAGCATCAAAACTTGCACAAGCCCAGAAGTCACTTTTGGATCTCTTTCGGAAAAAATAGGGGAATTGAGACCGAAAGAGGTTATTATGGGCATCTTCGATGAGAAGAGCCTTGACTTTTTATTCTATTAGTAAAGTAAAGCGCTAGCACTCCTATAGAGTAAGGCTCTCTTCTGGATAGCTGCGAAGCCTTCAATGTTAGTCTAGAGACTTTGCTTTCCGTTCGCTGAACAACCTCCCTGTTGCAACACTTTACTATGCTTCAAAGGACGAACTTCACCTATTTTTGAGCGGCGATCCGAAAATCAATTTCTTTCTCACTCCCCTCTATCAGAAAAGGAGGCTTGGCTCTAAAATGGTAGTAAGGCAAGCTGTATGTATTTAGGTAGAAGTAGACCTCTGGGACTTTAAGGGATAGGGCAGGTTTGGAACCCTAACCCAGACCTGGAAGGGAACTATATCCTTAATCCAGGTCAGACTATCACACACGAGACTCGCCTGGGCTCTCATCGAGACCAACTCACTTCTCTCTCCTTAACGTCTAGTACCATTGCCCTGCCACTCTGCCTGTTTTCTTGTGGCCGGGTCGGGTCATTCTTCACTCCTGTTACAAGGTAGCCGTAGAGGCTTCGCATACTGAGGCTTGTGTAGCCTATGCGAAGCAAGCCGGAACTCCTTCCAGTTAGTTCCACTTCTGGAGCGAAGCTGAGCACTCGGGGCATAAGGGCCTGCGGTGATTATTAACATGCGCTTTTCTAGCCCATATCTTTTCACCTCCGGTCACATGAGCTTTCGAGAGCCCGGTCCGGATCTAAACGATTTGTTATCTATGTCTCATGTCTTTCAGCTCCGCGGGATCCAGAGAAAGACAGACCTACCTACCAGTTCTAAGTGGCAAGATCAATCAAACAAAATAGGCTCAAGAGAAGAACCACTTTTCTTCTTCTTATATATCCTATCGTATACATTGTAATATAACCCTATTTTCAAATCAGAAAGTACCCTCTCTTTAGGTAGTCCTGCACATTTTAGGTTATCCAAAAAGAATACTAATGTGAAACCTCCACAAAGAAAAAGCTCCTTGGACTTCCCTATCCGTATGGCCGGCCAATCCATGACAACCCCACAACAAAGAGTCAAATGCCAAGCCCTTTCTCTATTAAAGCAACAAGCATGCGCTCAAAATACCTCAAAAACCCCAACTTTGTTTGTGTACTGGAACTGCTACCACTTCCTTAGAACAGCACTAACTTACCGCTCTCTACTATAATATAAGAAAATCAAAGAAAGAGAATAGCTCCATAATAGAAAACTGCCATGAATTACACACACGCAAGTAGTGGCTCGGCTCGGGTGAGTAATGTGGTTCGCTCGGCTCGCAGCGGACTTGTTCTAGTGGAAAGACATTTCTCTCTGGGAAAAACACATAAAATTTGTTCGCTAGAGCTCATCACTGAAGAATGGTGGCTTGACTTTTTGGAATTAGAGAAGAACTTCTTCGCGTGGGCAGCGTACGTACAAGGCTGTTCGGACCCCCTCCCTCTTGTATGAGGTGCGCTGCCATCGTCTCTTTCTCCTTTGCCAGGTTACGTGGCATGGATTCGTCGATTGACGAATCGGATCTTGGCTTGCTGTCCTGCCGACGAACTAGTCTAGAAGTAGAAAGGGAAGGCAATAGAAACAGGTCCCCCTTCCTCCCTCTGTTTGTCTTCTTCTCGCCGCTTTTCTCGTCCATCCTGCCTTGCGCTGCTTACAGATTCCGTTGCAGGTATCTAAACATCTATTAGTTAAGGGGGTTGGGGCGCGAAGCGCAAACCGCTCTTCGATCTCCTAGTGAGTTGGACGGGAACGAGACACAGGAGGTTATCTATAGAGCATTTGAATTGCCCTTTTCTGTTGGAATAGTTGAAAGTCTTCTTCTTAGGTTTCTTTTTTCTTATCAACATAGAGTTGGAACTTAGCCGTGTAAGTTGCGAGTGGACCAGTGTGAAGCTTTAGCTTCGTTGCCGGCCAGAGCTCCTAGCCGACGACCGGCTATCCCTTTCGAGGCTCAGCTGACTCCTTCTTGATTCCGTTTTTTCCTATTTGAGATAGATGAATCAATGGAACTTTCTTTGTTTGATCTAGTAAGGAGGGTGTTAGAAATCAAATAAGCCACCGTCCGACAAAACAGCGGTTTACAACAGAGCGACCCGGGACATCGAGCGAAGAGCTCCAATGCGCATATTCGGAGCTACGCGGATGCCGTAATCGCAGAAGCCGGATCAACATCATGACAACGGCATTCTGGAAACTGTTGGGCCAGCTACAATTGGTCTAATGTCTGAGTGCGTATGGCAGTACACTGAAGCACCTTTCAAGTCGGCTGACAAAGAAAGAAAAAAGGGTTTCGCCCTCTTTTTCCCGCTTTCACCTTCGATTGCGAAGGGATTTGAGGCCGGTTTTCAATTCGCTTCTCTCTCTCCGGCGAGGTTTGAACTTCGCGTGGTGGGAAGGCTTTCACAATTCGCATCTTCCCGTCCAGCAAAGAAAGTGAAGGGGAGCGGACAGCGAGTTGGAGGACACTGCAGAACCGCGTGATTGATCCATCTGCGCTATTCCCTAATTGAATAAAGTTGGAAAGCCTTCAACCCCTACCAAACTCTTTAAAAAAATGAAAGCTGACTAGCAATCGCTCGTTTTTCTTATTAGCATGGGATTGGATGTTAATAATGAAAGACAGAACATCTATTAGAAGGCAATCCCCGGGGAATTCCTATCGATTTCCGATGGATAACAATCCATCTTTCTCGCTTTCGCTCTTTCTCCCAATCAATCGCGAGGGTTCCGGGCATGAGAACGCAAGTGCCGGAATCGAACAAAATGTCCGAACGTCCGAGGACGAAAGAGAAAATGCTCCGCGGGTAAGTCCTTTCATATCGGCCTATTCGTGCCGGTTAGACGTCGGCCATGAAATCCATCACTATACCGAGCAGATCACGGGCATTCACATCTCGGTCAAACAGAACTGTGCGCGATTCACGAGAGAATCGCCTTCCGCAAGGTATGGCATTCAGGGTCTGAACCCGGGGATAAATCTTTCTTCATAGATACAAAACATTCGTTGCTGATCTAAAAAAGATCTTATCCCGTGGGCGTTAGCGGACGTTTTTCATTCTTCACCCGGTCTTTAGTAGCGTTTCCAAAGAAAGTCAACCTAACCGGTTACCTTTGGAAACGCGCTAAAACAGGCCTATAGGTTCGCCTTTCTAATAGAAGAAGAGTCTATAATTAGATAGAATTCTATAGAATTAGCCAGATCGTCTGAAGCATGAACAGAATCACCTTTGTTCCGCAGGTAACCGTTAGGTTAAAGCGAGTTCCTTTTTTTTTTCAAAGGCGGTCCTTCCTTTTCTTTCCCCGGACCGATGACTCGCTTGTTCAGTACTGCTAACTATTATAGATAGGAGGATGCCGTCCCCTCGGGACTACTAGTAGCTTCCTTCGGTTGTTGAATCTCGTCTCGTGCAAGTTAGGTTGTGGTTGTATTGGCTGCAAGCAGAACGTAGGCGCTTTAGGTGTGTGTTAACCATACACTCTCGCATCGTGTAATGTCGTATGTATGATAGAGGTGGTGTGGTAATTGACCTCAATGCTAATGGTTATCCCCAACCCAAGGTTCAACGAATGAATGAAGCTATGATCGTACCCGGATAGAGATGATGGTCTTCCTCTGATGTCTCCAAGCCGGCCATAATAGAATAGATAGGCCGCCCAAAACCTAGAGCTGACATTTAAATCGGAAATCAACGTCGGATCCCGGCTATCCGAAAAACGCGGACTAAAGCAGAAGATCACAAAATACAACACAACAAGGCAAGCGCTTGTCGCTTGCGCAAAAAAAAAGCGAATCAATCAGAATGGAGACAGGGAAAAGGGCGAAAGATACATTTTCGAGCCTGCACTGCAAGCAACAAGCAACAACGGCTTTTCAGCCGTTGCGCGCTAGCTTGTAGTGCAGGAGTATAGTAGGCGTCTCGGACGTCCAAAGACGCCTAGTTTTTTCTTTTTTTTCCCCCCACTAAAAAAAAGGGGCTTACGTTTTTCAGCTCCATCGCACTGCCGCATAAACAATGGATCCGCTGGGCTGGATGAGCAACCTTCTATCTGGCCTCTGTACCAGTAGTGGAGTGGCTTGCTACTTTCAATCAGAAAAGGAAGATTGAGCAAGGCAAGGGAGAAAGAAGTTGTCCCCTCTTCTCTGGTAACCCGCCGCCGGTCATATAGAGCGCTCCGCCCGCCACCGCATATGTAGAATAAGAGGGAGCGGGGAAGGAAGAACAACCGTTTGACTTTGGCACATGAGGTGGCGAGTTTGGCTAGGTAACATAATGGAAATGTATCGGACTGCAAATCCTGGAATGACGGTTCGACCCCGTCCTTGGCCTCGGAGAGTAGCGAGCAGCACGGAACTTGAATCAATCAAATGGCATAGTAGAAGGGGGCTTTCCTTTGTTAAAAATCCACAGACAACATTCTTGAACTTCCAAAAAAATGCAAGATGAGAAGGAGCTTTTTACGTTACGCTTCAATAGAATGCATTTGGTAAGGGTAGAATACGCCCCATGGTCGATCGAAGGTCCTGTACGTACTACTGGAACTCAAATCTATCTTACTTTCAATCCATCTTTGTCCAGCCAGCTCATAAAAAAATGTTAGACCAATCTCAGAGCTGACACAACCGAATTGGTTGAGGAAAAGGAAACCCCAACGACCAAGTACTCCCGCCCCAAACCCAAAAAGCGGAGACCGAACAACCGCCAGGTTGTCGAGGACACGTCTGAAGAGGAGGCGGGCGCCCTCTAAGTTTACCACCCTACCCACTAATGGACTATGAGGAGAGCAGGCGAACGGGAACCGACCGAGAACCCGAACCGCCCGAAGAACTCTAGCAAACCCTCCCTTTACTCAATGGATAGCGCTTATCCTCTTTCAATCAAAAAAATGAGAAATGGGAGAGAAAGAAAAGAAAGAGAGAAAAAGGTCTTTATTGAAAAGGCTTTGCACCTGAAATAGGACTAATGAAGATCCAGAAGAATGAGTCTGGGCTTTCGATTAAAATGCAAGGGATAAAAAGCATTTTGAACAACCAACCTGACATAAGGATTCTAGCTCGCCCACTTAGAGCAGATGGAGATTCTCGGACAGGGAAAAGCGGCACTCGACATCTATTAAACAACACCAAGAACAAAGCCATACCATGTCCTCGAAAGAAAGTACTGATGATTGCCATGAATGCTGCCCTCGAGGACGTGTACAAGAAGGTCTTTGCCGATTCCTATCAACATGGTGCACCTCTCAGTAGAAGGGCGTGAAAAGGCCGTGGAGACTTTGACCGAATGAATAGGAATCAATTCATAGACATTTTTTTTGAGGTCCAGGATGAACGCTTTTTTCGTTCGCTATGTGCTGACTGGATGCGTACTCGCGCGATCGATCGATGGACGAGGAAATTGCGTGAATGACGAGACCGGCCTAACCTAAAGTAAAGGCTCTTCCCTCTCTTGATGGTGAATCTTGATTGACTGACACTCGGAACCAATTCGGAGAAACAAGAAGCATGGCATGAGATACGCGGCGGAACAATTTCCGATAGCGA